ATTTAGTCGAGACGTCTTTCTTGAAAAAAAAGAAGTGTCAGTGTTACTCTTCATTGGTAATGGTAATAAAGTTACTAAACTTATTTGCTTTTTTTTCGTTTTTGGACTGTCTTTACCCCATAAAGATATGGAATAGGCCAAACTACCTGTTTTTCCACTATAATTTTGAAAATTAATGTTTAAATGCCCTTCAAAAGTAAGTAAATATATTCGAAACATATAAAATGCCGTCAATCCTGCTGTGGAACAAGCTAGTATTCCAACAATCTGTGAATACAACCAACTATCATTAAGAATTTCATCTTTGGACCAAAAACAAGCAAGAGGAGGAATACCACATAGAGAAAGTGTACCGAAAAAAAAAGCAGTTTTTGTAATTGGCACATATTTTATTAAACCACCCATAAGACCCATGTTTTGACTTTTATTTGGAGAATAGCCAACAATAGCCTCCATTGAATGAATAATGGAGCCAGAACCTAAAAACAATAATGCTTTGGAATAAGCATGAGTAATCAAATGAAATAAAGCTGTTCGATAAGACCCCATACCTAAGGCTAACATCATATAACCCAATTGAGACATTGTAGAATAGGCTAAACTTCTTTTAATATCTTTTTGAGCAATAGCTAAAGTAGCTCCTAATAGTACTGTTAGTGTGCTTAGGAAAGATATTAAATTTAGTACATAGGGTACGGATATGAAAAGGGGAAAAAGCCGAGCTACAAGAAAAATTCCAGCTGCTACCATAGTAGCAGCATGGATAAGAGCTGAAATAGGAGTAGGCCCCTCCATAGCATCAGGTAACCATACATGAAGGGGGAATTGGGCGGATTTAGCAACTGCACCAGAAAATAATAGTAAAACACAAAAAGTTCCAAAAACTAAATTGACCCCATTATTCGAAATCAAGTTATTGAAGATTTCAAACACATCTCGAAATTCGAAACTACCTGTTATCCAATAAAGACCTAAAATTCCTAATAATAAACCAAAATCCCCTACACGATTAGTCACAAATGCTTTTTGGCAAGCATTTGCAGCAAGCGGTCGTGTGAACCAAAAACCTATTAATAGATAAGAACACATTCCAACTAATTCCCAAAAAATATAAATTTGTATCAAATTAGAACTAGTAACTAATCCCAACATAGACGCATTGAAAAAACTCATATAAGCAAAAAATCTCAAGTATCCTTGATCATAAAACATATAATTATCACTATAAATAAGAACCAAAACTCCAATGGTAGTGATTAATATTGACATAATAGAAGTAAGTGGGTCGATCAAGTAGCCAAACTCTAAGGAAACATCATTATTGATGGTCCAAGACGATACATATTGAAAGATGGAACTCCTATTTACTAGTTGAATAGATAAGTCGGCTGAAAAAACCATAACTATACTTAATAAAAAAACACTATGAAAAGACCACATACGACGAAGATTTTTTGTTGCCGTCGGAAAAAAGATAAGCCCTAATCCTATTCCCAGCGGAACTGGAAGTGGAAGCAGAGGTATGATCCATGCATATTCGTATGTATGTTCCATTGTATGTTCCATAAAAAAATGTCTTTCAAAATTGGTTCTAATTCACCAGATCCTATACTAATACTAATTCTAAAAGAATTTCTAAAAATAGGTAAGAACTCAAAAATGTTTATTTTGAATTATTATCCATTTTTCTTCAAATCAAGAAATGGAAATTAATCAAATAACACAATGAAGTTATTCGTGAAAATAGACTATTTAGATTTAAAATAAAATGAATCTAAACTTTCTATTTTAAAATCTAATTAATAGAAATTAGTTAAAAGTAAAGTAAAGTTGGGTTTTTAAACTTTTTGCTGAATTTTATTCCATATATCATATATAAAGATAAATAACTAAAAAAATGTAAATAGAAATATAAGCTTTGGTTCTTTTTCATTTAAACCCATTTTTTAACATAGGATACTTTTTTATTTAGTAATTGTTTCGGTAAACTTCGTATATCTTTTTTTTATCACGTTAGGATCTATTGATAGATAGAGAATGAAGAAGGATTAGTTTTGAACAATAGATGTCTTTCACATCCAACGATAATACTGAGAAATCTCTTAAATTTCGAATGGCAGTTCCAAAAAAACGTACTTCTATTACAAAAAAGCGGATTCATAAAAGTTTGTGGAAAAGGGAAGGATATTGGGCAGCGTTAAAAGCATTTTCATTAGCTAAATCTATTTCTACTGGTAATTCAAAGGGTTTTTTTGTCCCGACAACTAAATAATACAAGATTAAGATTAGAATAATATGAATCGTACAGATATTAATTTAGTGTAGAATATGACTACAAAATTTTTATTATCTAATGCAATCAATATTAAAGAGTAAATGGAACTTCTTTGAGGGTATAAAAAAATTCTTCCATACTATCCAATTATGAAAGCCATATTTTGTCGCGAAAAAAATACACACAAGAAAGACGATAGAAGGTTTTAACGAACTTTTTTAGTATTTTTCTCATTTCGGAGGTGGGGATTTTGCTTTCTCCCATCTCCCCGTTTTGCACGATTTTTTAGTATTTTCTCGGGTAGGGGGTAGCGCTTTTTCTTTTTATTTACTCAACTGAATTGATTAAATCTCGACACTTTCACAAAAAAAGCTTAGTATCATTTAAGCCGCTATGGTGAAATTGGTAGACACGCTGCTCTTAGGAAGCAGTGCTTGAGCATCTCGGTTCGAATCCGAGTAGCGGCACGTTATCGTCTAAAATAGATACTATAAGTCCTATAATAAATTCAATTCCGGTACATTATTTTAAAAATGGATATGATATTTTTTACTTTAGAACATATATTAATTCATATTTCCTTTTCCCTAGTTTCAATTGTAATTACTATTTATTTGATAACCTTAGTAGTCGATGAAATGAGAGTACTCTATAATTCGTCTGAACGAGGTATAATAGCTATTTTTTTCTGTATAACAGGATTATTAATCACTCGTTGGATTTATTCACAAAATTTTCCATTAAATGATTTATGTGAATCATTACTCTTTCTTTCGTGGAGTTTTTCTATTATTCATATGGTTCCCTATTTTAAAAAACACAAAAAAAACTTACGAGCAATAACCGCACCAAGCGCTATTTTTACTCAAGGATTTGCCACTTCGGGTCTTTTAACTGAAATGCATCAATCCACAATATTAGTACCTGCTCTTCAATCCCAGTGGTTAATGATGCACGTAAGCATGATGTTAGGGGGTTATGCAGCTCTTTTATGTGGATCATTATTATCAGTATCTCTTCTAGTCATTACATTTCGAAAAGACATCCAAATTTTTGGTAATAGCTCCTTTTTTTTGAATGAGTTCTTTGACTTTCGTGAGATCCAATATACGAATAAAAGAAGAAATATTTTACAAAACTTCTCTTTTGTTTATACTAAGAATTATTACCGATCCCAATTGATTCAACAATTGGATCATTGGAGTTATCGTCTTATTAGCCTAGGGTTTATCTTTTTAACTATGGGTATTCTTTCGGGAGCAGTCTGGGCTAATGAGGCCTGGGGATCGTATTGGAATTGGGACCCAAAAGAAACTTGGGCCTTTATTACTTGGACTATATTTGCGATTTATTTGCATACTCGAACAAATCCAAATAGGAAAGTGCAAAATTCTGCAATTGTAGCTTCTATGGGTTTTTTTATAATTTGGATATGTTATTTTGGGGTCAATCTCTTAGGAATAGGGCTTCATAGTTATGGTTCATTTCTATTAACATCTACGTAAAAAAAGGGCCTAATGATTAGAGATAGAAAATGACCTAGATACCTATACGAAATTCTGGTCTAAGTCGTCAAGAGCCGTTTGAATCAATACAATACTTGATTCAAATGGCTCTCACAAAGCTTAACTATAATCCAGCTAAATTAGGTTTCTATTAATGAGTTACTGAGTCAAAAAGATATCTTTTTCTTGTCCAATGCACCATTTAAGAAATCATCACTTTTTTTTCTATAAAAAAAAAATTATCTATAAAAATATTTACATAAAATACTTTGAACTTTATCAACAGATAATGAAAAAACGAAATCTGGGTAAATACCAATACTTATTACGGGTATAAAGATGGAGATAGAAACAAATAATTCTCGTGGTCCCAAATCTAAAAACGAAAAGTTTGGAACATTAAATAGTTTGTATCCATAGAACATCTGGCGTGACATAGATAATGAATAAATAGGAGTTAATATCATTCCGATGGCCATTACACAAGCAATTAGTACTTTTGTCAGGAAAAGGTATTTTTGACTTGTTATTATTCCAAAAAAGACTATCAATTCAGCAACAAAACCACTCATGCCCGGTAATGCAAGAGAAGCCATCGATAATATACTGAACATCGTGAATAGTTTTGGCATTAGGATAGCTATCCCACCCATTTGGTCGAGATAAATAAGACGTATTCGATCATAACCTGTTCCTGCCAAGAAAAAAAGTCCGGCACCAATAAATCCATGAGAGATTATTTGTAAAAGAGCTCCGTTGAGGCCCGTATCAGTACTAGCGCCAATTCCGATAATTATGAAACCCATATGAGATACAGAAGAATAAGCTATTCGTTTTTTTAAATTACGTTGGCCAAGGGACGTTAAAGCTGCATAGATTATTTGGATCGTACCTACCATTATCAACCATGGAGAAAATATAGAATGAGCGCGGGGTAATAATTCCATATTGATCCGAACCAACCCATATGCTCCCATTTTTAATAAAATTCCAGCTAGAAGCATACACGTACTGTAATGGGCTTCCCCGTGGGTGTCTGGTAACCAAGTATGTAGGGGTATAATTGGTAATTTGACAGCAAAAGCAATAAGAAATAAAATATAGACTATTATTTCCAATGCCACAGGATACGATTGATTAGCTAATATTTCAAAATTTAATGTAGGTTCATTGGAACCATATAAACCAATACCCAGAACTCCCATTAATAGAAAAATGGAACCTCCTGCAGTGTACAAAATAAACTTTGTCGCGGAGTATAGACGTTTCTTTCCTCCCCATAAGGATACAAGTAAATAAACCGGAATCAATTCTAACTCCCACATGATAAAAAAAAGCAAAAGGTCTCGCGAAGAAAATAATCCTATTTGACCACTATACATTGCTAACATCAAGAAATGGAAAAATCGTGAATCTCGAGTAACGGGCCAAGCCGCTAAAGTAGCTAAAGTGGTAATAAATCCCGTCAATAAAATAGGCCCTATAGAAAGTCCATCTACTCCTAATCTCCAGTAAAAAGAAAAAAAACTAATCCATTTATACTCTTCTTCTAGTTGTATTAAAGGATCGTCGAATCGAAAATGATAACGGAATGCATAGGTGATTAAAAGAAGCTCTAAGATACATATAAACAAAGTATACCACCGAATTATTTTATTTCCTTTTTGGGGAAGAAAGAAAATTAAGGAACCCGCAGATATCGGAAAAGCTACAATTATTGTTAACCAAGGAAAAAAAGTCGTGGTAAAGATAAGATACATTTCGACCATAAAAAACCCGTACTAAAAAAAAGTATAAACTATATATTATTTTGAGCACGGGTTTTTGTCGGTGAAAAAATGGATTAGTGCAGTTTTTTTGGAACGTATCAATAAGCTAGACCCATGCTACGAGTTGTTTCATGCCATAAATAAACCCGAACACTCAAGAAATCCGTTGGACAAGCGGACTCACATCGTTTACAACCAACACAGTCCTCTGTTCTTGGAGCGGATGCTATTTGTTTAGCTTTACACCCGTCCCAAGGGATCATTTCTAATACATCTGTGGGGCAAGCTCGAACACATTGAGTACATCCTATACATGTATCATAAATCTTTACTGAGTGTGACATTTTATCTCTAAATTTTTGAATGTCATAAATTTTCGATCGAATAAACTTGTACATGAATCATGTATTTAGATATCAGATGAACCAATGATTTACCAAAAATTTTATCCAAAATGGATTTCTGGGTCGGTTTATGGGAAAACACCAAGATACTTTTATTTAATAAATTTTCGAAAATAGGAATATGACCCCATATTTTATATCATAATATTGAAGAATAAGTAATTTGATTTTCTATTTGATAAAGGTTGCTACTTGTGGAATGCATATTACCTATTTAACAAATTGGATTGATTGGTACGAGTTGATTTTCTATTACGATAAATTGATGAAACAATTGCTAGTCCAATAGCCGCTTCAGCGGCTGCAATAGCTATGACAAAAATTGAGAAAATATCTCCTACTAATTGGCGTCTATCAAAAAAATCAGAAAATGTTACGAAGTTTATATTAACTGCATTTAGGATAAGTTCAAGACACATAAGCGCTCTAACCATATTTCGGCTCGTGATCAATCCGTAGATACCGATGGAAAATAAATAGGCACTCAAAACAAGTACATACTCAAGCATCATTGACCGACTCCTTCTCAATCTTGATTCATTTCAATATAAACAACAACTCAACGGATTCGAGTGATTAGAATCTAAAAAAAGTACAGAACAAAGACAAAGAAATATATTGGTAATCGATGGAACTAGAAGTATTTCTTAATCTTATCTATAGAACAATTTTGAAATTAAAGGAAAATAGATGAAATAGACTAAAGAAGAATTTGAATTGATCGTTAGATTGTTACTGACGAGCTACAGCAATTGCACCTACCAAAGCAAATAAAAGAATTATTGAAATGAGTTCAAATGGAAGAAAGAAATCGGTTGATAAATGAATCCCAATTTGTTGACTATTACTTATCAAGTCTTGTTCTAAAATCTGGTTTGATCTTGTAGTCCAAATAATCCCGTACCATGACGTATCTGGAATAGTAGTAATTAGTGAAACAAAAATACTTGTACAAATCACTGAAGTAATCCCATCTCCAATAGTCCAAAACTGGAAATCTTTGTAATATCCTGAACCATTAATAAACATTACAGCAAATATGATTAAAACATTTATCGCGCCTACATAAATAAGAAGTTGTGCAGCGGCTACAAAATGGGAATTTGATAAAATATAGAATAAGGATATACAAACAAGAACTAATCCCAATGAAAAGGCGGAATAAATTGGATTATTAAATAATACTACTCCTAGACCTCCTAATATAAGACCTAATCCCAGAAAGACTAAAATAAAATCATGTATTGGTCCCGGTAAATCCATTATATATAATAAAAAATAAGAAATAAAAAATCGAAATGTTTCATGACCTTATTGATCGGACCAGGAAAAAGTCAAATTATCCAGGGTAGATATTTTGAATTGAAAGAATGGATGTGTATATCCAATAAATGGACCACCAATAGCCTTATTTTTTAAGGGGGCAATTCAGTAGTTCAAAAAGTTCCTTTAGATCAAAAAAAGTCAAAATTTTTTCTAAAAGGGAGCTTATCCGTTTTTTATTGGAGGCGCATTCAAAATTGTTCGAATTGTGTAATCGTCAATTACTGGCATCGGTAAACGACCCAAAGCAATTTGATTATAATTCAATTCGTGACGATTATAAGTTGAAAGTTCATATTCTTCAGTCATTGATAAACAATTTGTGGGACAATACTCAACGCAATTACCACAAAATATACAGATTCCAAAATCAATACTGTAATTAAGCAATTGTTTCTTGCGGATCGCAGTTTGTAGTTTCCAATCAACAACAGGTAAATTTATAGGACATACGCGAACGCATACTTCACAAGCAATGCATTTATCAAACTCAAAGTGAATTCGCCCACGGAAACGCTCCGATGGAATCAATTTCTCATAAGGATAGTGAATCGTTACAGGTAAACGATTTGCGTGGGATAAGGTAATCATAAAACCTTGACCGATGTACCTTGCCGCTCGTACTGTTTGTTGACCATAATTGATGAACCCAGTTACCATAGGGAACATAGAGTGAATAGATATGAATAATTTTATGGTTTTTTCCTTCTCTTGTTTCAAATAAGGCTAAGTATAAACTCGGATAGTTAGAGCGAAAGGAGTTGAGAAGAAGTTGTTAATAATAGATTACCGAGAGAAATAGGTAAAAGAAATTTCCATCCAAGATTTAATAATTGGTCCATTCTCAGCCTAGGTAAAGTCCATCTTGTTGTAATAGGAATGAACAAAAACAAATAAGTTTTAACTAATGTAATAAAAATACCCAGTATCGTTCCAAAGACTCCGCCTGCTTTTTCAAAAAGTTCAGGAAAGAATATATATGGAATAGACAAATTCCAACCACCTAAGTAAAGAACTATTACAAAAAACGAAGAAACTAATAGATTTAGATAGGAAGCAACATAAAATAAACCAAATTTGATACCTGAATATTCGGTTTGATACCCGGCTACTAATTCTTCTTCTGCTTCTGGTAAATCGAAGGGTAACCTCTCACATTCTGCGAGGGAAGAAATTAGAAAAACGATAAACCCTATAGGTTGACGCCACAAATTCCACCCCCACAAACCATATTTCGATTGCGCTTCTACTATATCAACTGTACTTGAACTGTTAGATAATCATAGTCGGTGATAACATTACTGTCACTCTCGCTATTACAGAACCGTACATGAGATTTTCACCTCATACGGCTCCTCGAGGAGCTTAAAGAAATTTAAGGACTGGGTTAGTATTATTTAAATTTAACGTGATATATTTGTATGCTAGATAGAGTCAAAGTCGATTAAAAAAGTCCTGAATTAGGCCAATGTAATTCCGTCTGCTCTAAAAATAGTATTTCTGAATTAATCTCATCCTTTATTTCAATTTTTTATTTTTTGAGTAATAACTTAATCCGGCAATAAAATACTCTTTTTAGTAATATTTTTAGTATTATTATAATATTATAGAAATATTTCAACCCAGCCATTTTCGATTACGAAAAATAATTAATATTCCATTAACTTCTCAATTGTTACAGAACTTTTATCTCTAAAATAGATGGCTTATATACAAGAAAAAAAGATCGATCTTTTTTTCTTGTAATTAATTTTTTTTGTTCATTCCTATTCTTCTTTCTCAAAACATAAACAGGTGGGGTACTTTAAAAAAGGATTCTTTCGTTCCTGATAATTTTTGTGTTTCAGTGGGTAGGGGCATACTCTGGATCGGAATCATGGGAAGTACTACCTTATCATTTCTACCAATTTAAAGACCCAATGGGCATTCTTTATTATGCGAAAATGCTACTTTGTGTAATTTGCATAATCTCTATTACTAATCCTTTGTGTACCTTGGTGTTTCTAAACCACCCACTTAGTTTTTATCAACTTATTCTTAAATGGGAATATAGATCCAAACGATAGTAAAAACCACATCAAGTTTTTTAAACCCGCTTCAAGTCAGGATGATAAATCAACCAATCTTGGGGTAAACAATGCTTATGTTTACATTTAATCCTTGTACATAGGAAATGAGACTTACGATTTTTACTGCAAATTTCTAAGCAGTTTTCTTTCACTCATAAAACTATCTGATTGTGTTCATCATTCAAGTTGAAGAACAAAAAAATGAATTGATTTCCGTCATTAAGGCAATTTCTTTCCAACGATAAAGAAACTAGGGAAAATGTCTCAACGAATCGCACGTAGAGATATTGATAACACACATAGAGTTAATGGTATTTCATAACTAATAGATTGAGCAGCAGCTCGTAAACCACCTAAAAAAGAATATTTATTATTCGATCCATATCCTGACATAAGAAGGCCAATTGGAGAAATACTTGAAATAGCGATCCATAAAAAAACACCAATATCGAGATCGGCTAGAACAAGACGATAACCAAAAGGGATTACTGAATAACTTAATAGAATTGATATGACTGCTATGGATGGTCCGATAGTGAATAAATAAGTATCGCCTCTAGATGGAAGAAGGTTTTCTTTGAAAAGTAGTTTTGTACCATCTGCTAGAGCTTGGAGAATTCCAAAAGGTCCGGCATATTCAGGTCCAATACGTTGTTGTAGCCCTGCAGCAATTTCTCTTTCTAACCACACAATAACTAGTATACTAATTGTGATTCCCACTACAAGAGTCAAAATAGGGATAAGCATCCATAGGGTCTCATACACCTCTTTTAAGGATTCCAATTTTGAAAAAGAATTGATATCGTGTACTTCTGTTGTATCAATTATCATTTCAACGATCAACTTCTCCCATAATGATATCTATACTACCTAGTATCGTCATAATATCAGCCAATTTCATTCTTTTAACTAACTGAGGAAGAATTTGCAAATTGATAAAACCCGGTGGGCGAATTTTCCATCTCCAAGGAAAAATATTTTCATCTCCTAGCAGAAATATTCCCAATTCTCCCTTTGGGGCTTCGACTCTCGCATAAAGTTCTTGTTTCGCTAATTCAAAAGTGGGAGAGGTCTTTTTACTTATAAAACGATATTCAAAATCATTCCATTGGGGATCGTCTACTTTATCAAAACATCGTATTTCTAAATTTTCATAGGGGCCCCCTGGAATTCCTTCCAGAGCTTGTTGAATAATTTTGATAGATTCCTCCATTTCACTGATCCTTACTAAATAACGAGCTAACGAATCTCCTTCTTTTTGCCATTGGACTTCCCAGTCAAATTCATCGTAACACTCATAACGATCAACTTTACGCAGATCCCATTGTATTCCGGAAGCTCGGAGCATTGGCCCTGATAAGCCCCAATTTAGTGCTTCCTCTCTACTCAAAATTCCTACTCCCTCAACCCGTTCTAAAAAAATAGGATTGCGTGTAATAAGTTTTTGATATTCTGAAATTCCGGTTAAAAAATAGTCGCAGAAATCAAAGCATTTATCTATCCAACCGTATGGTAAATCGGCCGCTACTCCTCCGATACGAAAATAATTATGCATCATTCTCATACCGGTAACAGCCTCGAACAGATCATATATTAATTCTCGTTCTCTGAAAATGTAGAAGAAGGGAGTTTGTGCACCAATATCTGCCATAAAAGGGCCAAGCCATAATAAATGAGAAGCTATACGACTCAATTCTAACATAATTACTCTGATATAGCTGGCTCTTTTAGGTACTTGAATATTGCCTAACTGTTCCGGCGCATTTACGGTTATGGCTTCGGTGAACATAGTAGCTAAATAATCCCAACGCGTTACATAAGGTAGATATTGTATAATTGTTCTATTTTCTGCAATCTTTTCCATTCCTCTGTGCAAATACCCTAATATTGGTTCACAGTCAACAACATCTTCACCATCTAGAGTAATGATGAGTCGAAGAACGCCGTGCATTGATGGGTGGTGAGGACCCATACTTACTATCATAAGGTCATTTCTTATAACTGGTACATTCATAGGTTTTTCCTTGATTTATTTTTCCAGGAATTGCAAAAAAAACAAAAAGAAATTCATGATCCAATAACGAATAAATTAAAAAATAAAAGTTACGTTCTTGAAATTAACGACTTTTTGGCTCCCGAATATCCAATCGATCAATTAATTCTTTATAACGTATTCCATTTTTTTTTGACAAATAAGCCAACAGACGTTGGCGTTTCCCCAGAATTTTTTTTAGACCTCTTTGAGATAAATAATCTTTTTTGTGCAATTCCAAATGTGAAGTAAGTCTTCGGATTTGATTAGTGAAATTTACTACTTGAAATTCAACGGATCCCTTGCTTTCTTCTTTTTTTTCTTCTTCTTGTGAAATAACTGAGAAAAATGAATTTTTTACCATAAAAGCAAATCCTCTCCAACCTTTTAAAAATATGATATGAATTTTACGGATCAGTAATAATAATATAATGTGGAACTTATAACATAAAAGATATTTAAAATTTAACTTAAAATAATAAAAATCTTTTGATTCATTTATAGATTGAATTAATTAATAATTGATAATCAGTGAATTACTATTCATGTATTCGAATACAATGCAAGATAATACGTATCCATGTCTGTTTCTTTGTGTGTTTGTTTTTTATTTATTTGAATATAGAAGGTGGGTTACAGGACATAATATAAATAGAAAAATAGCTTATCATACATTTCTAATTTTCGAATTATGGATTATGGATACATATTTATTCTTAACATACTGAAAGAACTCCCATTATTAGTATTAAACCAATAGCGATTCATACAAGCTAAATCTTCTAATCGACAATTCGGCCAAACAAAAAATTTTAATTGATCAAGACAGTAGCTTTCAAACAAAAAATGACCATAAATTTTAACACTGTTTTCGTTGGAAAATACCCTATTTAGATCTATACCTTTATTTGTTTTTGAATTGAAAGAAATTCGAATTCTTAACTCTCTTCGATGTCTCGGCGATAAAAGAGTTTCAAGAACAAGTAAACCATAATTTTTATTTTCTATGTCTCTATTTCCAATGTTTTTTTGCTGTTTTGCAATTGATTTTGAAAAATAAATGTTTTCTCGATACCTTTCATTCGTTTTGGATTTCTTCTTCTGAACCAAAGAAACATGTAGTGTTTGATACATAAGAAATTGTCCGGAATTATTTACAGACAGACGAACTGGCTCGATAAAAAATACTCCCTTTTGTAGCCATTCTGTAACATACTTTAAATTCGGCACTATATCCAGCTTCATTTCTCTTGTTTGAATAGCAGATAGAGCGCTTTCTCTTGGATTTCTCAAACTAAGCAAGAGGCAATATACTTTGATATTTTTCAATACGCTTATCTCATAAGAATAGGGCCACCTCAATTGAACAATCAAATGTCTTGTTAGGAAGAAATCGAGGTCTTCGTCCATAGCGCTTTCAGTTATCCGATTTTTTATATCGGATTCCGCACCATAGTCTGAACCACCGTCTTTTTGTTTTAATAGAACAGACCCAAGATTCCGTGGGTATACCTTTCTTTTTTCTTCATTTCGATTTTCTAATTTATTTCGATTTTCTAATTCATTAGATGCTATAAAAAAATGAGGTTTTTTCTTTAAAGCGATATTCTTTTTTTCAATAAAAAGTGATTTTATTGGTATGATCCATGGTTTTAGTTTATATGTATTATAAAGGAGTATCAATTCGGGTAAGAACCAAAGTTCGAGATTCAAAATAGGAAATTCTTTGTTCAGTCCTAGCCAATTAAAAAAGCTTCTCTTATCGATTTTTTCAATTAGTTGATAATTCATTGTCTTAGTATTCTTGATATTGGCCTGTATCCAGGTTTCAATATCGACCCTTTTTCTAAGACAAAAGTAGAGCATTTCGGAATCAAAATAAGGCTGTTTCTCCATACCCAGAATAGCACCTTCGCCTAGATAATTATTACCTCCTAACCTAAACAATTTGCTTTTATCGGTGTTGTAATTATAGGAAATTTTTTGGTTATTGTTTACTTTTGATGGTAAAAGAGAAATATATGCGTTCTTCTTATTTTCATAATTAATAGATTTATATGATAAGAGATCATATTGATAGTTTTTTTTTAGATTCTGCTTCCGCTTTGATAATGAAGCTAATTCATAATAATTTTCTTTTTCATCTAAATTTTGATTTTTTCTACTAGAGTTGTGATTCAGTTTTTTTTTCCATTTTGTTGGTACCAATCCCGACCATCTAATATCAGATATATTATATTGATAGTGATCCCGTAACCAATTTTTCCAGTGATTTCTTCCATAATTCAGAAGCATTAATTCTGCTCTATCTTGGACTCCAAAAGAATAACCCTTTATTTCATCCTTAAGAACAAGAGATGTTTGATGATATTGAAGTGCGGATTTAAATCTTAGGTTGTCTAAGTTAATAGCTTGATTTTGGGATAATTTATATACTACATACGCTTGTGATAAAGAAGTTAAGTCATTTTTGGGTTTTGAATTTTTATTACTAATAGAGATATAAAAAAATGACTTTTGAAAGTGAATTACTTTTTTTTTTGCTTCATTCTTGTAAATATAGTTATCCATTTTTTTCTTTCTGGATTCAAAAGAAAAAAAAAGTTTTGCTTTCATTATTATTCTATTAATAGGGCCTAGCAGGTTCTGACTATATATTCTTTCAATGAAAACTTGGCTAAAATAATGAGAGTTAAAGCTGAATCGAGTAATTTGATATGCTAATCTTTTGATGATATTACTTTTTTTGTTAAACTCATTTTTTATCTGAGTAGTTCCAAATTCGTTTGTCTTATCTTTTATAATTTGTTCTAGTCGATTTCTTATTGTACGTGTGCGAGTATTCAGATCTTTCATTTTTTTTTCTGTTAGCAAATCTTTTGTCCAAGTTTTAGGTAGAGTTGGAATAGGCGATTCGTAAATTATCTCATTAGTTTTTATCAAATTTTTTTCATTTTTAGTTTCCCCCCATTCATCTATTTCACTTAACCCAAATAAAATAATTTGATTCTTTTTTGAGGGGCCATTTATTAGTCTGGTTATAAAGAGAACACCTTTGTTAATCCATTTTTTTCTTTCTTTCAACATTTTGAAATAAAAAAACAAATTTGTTTTCAATTTTAAAATTTTTCTTATGAGCTCTTTAAAAATAGGTAAAAAAAACGAAGGTTTTTTTTGGAGCGGCCCAGAAGGCTGTTCAGTTGTCTTTCCCCACACAGTTAAAAAACAAAACTTCTTTTTTTTTTCTGTCTTTTTCCTTTTAAGTCCATCTATTTGAGGTGATTTTAGTTTCGATCTATACCAAGGCTTCAGATAGAAAGGAAATAGAATCTTTATCTGAATACCTGCGGTTAACCAGTCTTTTGGCAAATCTTTTTCAGATAATTGAACACCGTCGCAAGTACATTTAACATGCCTTTCCTTACTCCAATTTTCGAAATCCTTAGACCATTCGGGAAATTGGAATAATAAGATACGCCCAATATTTTTAGCTATTATCAATGATGGTAATAGAATATATTTCCTAAGAATTGATTGTGTTATTAATATGGAAGTCCTTATTACTTGCGGATGTATAATCGGATTTTCCGGTTGGATGCTTATTTTTGCTTGTTTTATATACT